CCCGAGTATATGATTCAACAGGAATCACACAAGGGTAGATTGATAGAAACCTCTGGTAAAATACCCACCAGTACCCGTACCCAGCAGATAAAGTACATTACATAGTCCGTTTTAGAGATTGGCGCTTTGCCCATTCAGTGACTTTGGCACTGGACGTTCCCAAAATAGGTACTATTGGGTCGGGTGAATTAGAGAATAGACAGACGAGACGTCTGTTGGCATTCCAGCCTTCCTTCTCCTTTCAGGGCCTATCCCAAAGAGAATCCAGTACCTCTTGGTCGTGAATATCTGAATAGGACGAACCGGCCTCCGTGGATATCTTTGCTTCAGAACAAAACAATTAGAATTAGGCTCGGTCAACTGGAATGTGTATTATCCATATAGGAGATCTTCCAATTGAGAAGATCCATCGACCTGAGACGAAGAAAAAGGTCTACCTACTATTTTATTTAGTTATTCAGTTAAACCAATGATTCATTATTGGAGCAGATAGCAACAACTATTTCATCGGACATGCGTATTTTTGATTTTCCGATGGATTGACATGGTTTCATTAATGGAAATTGTTTGATGTAATGAGTAAATAGGCTCTTTCGCCGTTCAAGAATTCTTGTTTAGGCAGTTCATATCATCCATACATAGTGTTTTGATCTAAGATTTCAATTCTTCCATCTTTCTGCAGTAGCATATTGTTCCATGGAGCTAAGATCCAAAATATGGAATAAACAAGTATTTCCACGACTCTACCACCTGGCCAATTCTGTTCCACTTAATCCCTTTTTCATGGCCACATATCTTTATTTTATGGCTAAGGAATGGGAAATCTTTCTCCTGTTACATGAATCAAATGTTTCATTTCATCTGGGAAAAGCCATCTCTTTCTCAACAATGTCTTTGTCATTTGATCCAATAACGTTCCGTTAGATAGGAACAGATTTGATAAATACTGATAACTCTCAGATAGAGTATTAGAACGGAAAGATCCATTAGATAATGAACTATTGGTTCTAAGCCATCTGTGGCGATGAATCAACAATTCGAAGTGCTTTTCTTGCGTATTCTTGATGAACCAGCGTTTATACATAGATGTAGGAGGATTTGTTTGGGAAGTAATAAGCCCCTTTAACATCTCTTCATCTGCAAAGAATTCTCGACGGGAAAACACAGAGACAAAGGACTGATCTTTGAATAGGAAAAAGAATGGATCCGCAGGATCCCAAATGAATTGGCTTATTCGAAAAAAGCCTTGTTCTTTGGAAAATCTATCTCGTGTCTGGTACTGCATGGTTCCACTCTGCAAGAACTCTGAATCATTCTCTTGAAGCTCATCCTCTTTATGATAAATGATCCGCTTGCCCCGAAATGACCCGGCCCAATAAGGAAATCCCAATTCAGTGGGCCTTTCGATACAATCAAATATATTGCCATAAGGGCGCCATATTCTAGGAGCCCAAACTATGTGATTGAATAAATCCTCCTCCATCTGTTGTGAGTCGAAGGCTCCTTCCCCTTCTTCAAACTCCGATTCGTATTTTTCATATAGAAATCTCTGATCAACGATAGAACAAGATCTATTTTGCATCATATATAACTGATTCCTTGGTTCGGACCGAAGAAGTAGTGTCACTCGATTATTATCAAACTGGCTGCAATCTTTTTCTGTCCGTGAGGATCCCGCCAGAGCGCCTTCTACTTCTAATAGGCCATGAACTAGATCAGAATCATTCTCAACGAAGCCATAAGAAGTGATCCAATTTTTTTCATTGGGTCCGGATGAAGACCAAAGATCTTGAGCGACCGATCCGGCAGAACAACTCAAAAGATAAAGAAGTATCGTTAATTTCTTCATGCTCGTTCCAAGTTCGAAGTACCATTTGTACAAATAAGAATCCCCTTCCTTACATGATTTCTTCTTCATATAGATAGATATAGGATCTATGGGGCAATTACTTAGAAGTACATTTTGTGCAACAGTCCTTCCTATCTGATAGAAAAGGATCTCATGATCCTGAACCGATCTTACCTGGGATCGCAAATCCCAAGTTTGTCTATGAAGAGCTGATCTAATTGTATTAGTTTCTATAATTGATTTCTTCTGTGTAATACTAATTGATAGGACCTCATTGATAAGTGCTACAAGATCTCGTGCATTGAAACCCATGGTTATGGACCCGAATCCGTTAGTATGGAACATTTTCTTTTCCAAGTGAAATCCTCTAGTATAGGAAAGAATGAAAAAGTGCTTTCGTTGTTGTGGAATAAGAAGCCTTCGTATCTTAATACATGTATTTAATTTATTCGGAGCTATTAGAGCGGGATCCACTTTTTGGGGAATATGAGTCGAAGCAATAACAAGAATATTTCTAGTGGAACATCTTTCACAATCCCTGGAGAGATAGTTCTCTAATAGACCGAGGGATAAGTAATTCGACTCATTCACATACAGATCATGAATGTTTGGAATCCATATTATGCAAGGAGACATTGCTTTTGCTAATTC